ATAATCAGATCTTGGTAACTAATTATTTGCAACTTGATAATTTAAAACAAACTTTTCGAGTAATGAAATATTATTTAATCGATGAAAATAGGAAGATTTATAATCCCGATCCAATAAGTAACATTTTTTTGAGTCCGTTCAAATTGAATTGGTATTGTCTTCATCACAATTATTGTGAAGAGACTTCCACAAAAATAAGTCTTGGACAATTTCTTTGTGAAAATTTATGTATAACCAAAAACGGGCCACACGTAAAGGCGGGTCAAGTTCTAATTGTTCAAGTTGACTCTGTAGTAATAAGAGCAGCCAAGCCCTACTTAGCCACCCCAGGAGCAACTGTTCATGGCCATTATGGGGAAATCATTTATGAAGGAGATACATTAGTTACATTTATATATGAAAAATCGAGGTCTGGTGATATAACGCAAGGCCTTCCAAAGGTGGAACAAGTCTTAGAAGTTCGTTCGCTTGAGTCAATATCGATGAATCTAGAAAGGAGGATTGATGCTTGGAATGAACGTATAGCAGGAATTCTTGGACTCCCTTGGGGATTCTTGATTGGCGCCGAGTTAACTATCGCGCAAAGCCGTATCTCTTTGGTTAATAAGATCCAAAAGGTTTATCGATCCCAAGGGGTACAGATCCATAATAGGCATATAGAAATTATTGTACGTCAAATAACATCAAAAGTCTTGGTTTCAGAAGATGGAATGTCTAATGTGTTTTTACCAGGAGAGCTAATTGGCTTGTTGCGGGCGGAACGAACAGGGCGTGCTTTGGAAGAAGCGGTCTCTTACCGAGCCGTCTTGTTGGGAATAACGAGAGCTTCTTTGAATACTCAAAGTTTTATATCTGAAGCGAGTTTTCAAGAAACTGCTCGAGTTTTAGCAAAAGCTGCTCTACGGGGCCGTATCGATTGGTTGAAAGGCCTAAAAGAAAACGTGGTTCTGGGAGGAATGATACCCGTCGGTACCGGATTCAAAGGCTTAGTACATCGTTCAAGCCAATATAAGAGCATTCCTTTGAAAAACAAAAAGAAGAATCTATTTGAGGGGGAAATGAACGATATTTTGTTTTACCACAGGGAATTATTTAATTCTTGTGTTTAAAAAAAATCATACATCAAAAACCTAGTTTAGGTAATTTAAGAACGGATTTCTCCTATTTCTTTGTTCTGTATTTCTTAAGGGCATTTTCTTTTTTTTAAGATAATAAGGAATAGAAAGGAATTAATGGTTTGGATTGTGTATCAATGGTCAATTAGCTGTTGAAGAGAAGGTTCCGTCGGAACAAGTATTTATTTCGGGATACCTCATCTCTTAAAAAAAGAGAAAGTGTGAGGAGAAATGACAAGAAGATATTGGAACATCAATTTGGAAGAGATGATGGAAGCGGGAGTTCATTTTGGCCATGGTACTAGGAAGTGGAATCCTAGAATGTCACCTTATATCTCTGCAAAGCGTAAAGGTATTCATATTACAAATCTTACTAGAACTGCGCGTTTTTTATCAGAAGCTTGTGATTTAGTTTTTGATGCAGCAAGTAAAGGAAAACAATTTTTAATTGTTGGGACAAAAAATAAAGCAGCTGATTCAGTAGCACGGGCTGCGATAAGGGCTCGGTGTCATTATGTTAATAAAAAATGGCTTGGGGGTATGTTAACGAATTGGTCCACCACAGAAACGAGACTTCATAAGTTCAGAGACTTGAGAATGGAACAAAAGGCGGGAAGACTGGCCAGTCTTCCGAAGAGAGATGCAGCCGTGTTGAAGAGACAATTATCTCACTTGCAAACATATCTGGGTGGGATTAAATATATGACAGGTTTACCGGATATTGTAATAATCGTTGATCAGCAAGAAGAATATACAGCCCTTCGAGAATGTATTACTTTGGGAATTCCAACGATTTGCTTAATCGATACAAATTGTGACCCCGATCTTGCAGATATTTCGATTCCGGCAAACGATGACGCTATAGCCTCAATCCGACTAATTCTCACCAAATTAGTATTCGCAATTTGTGAAGGTCGTTCTAGCTATATAAGAAATCCTTGATTCATAATAAAAAAATTACTTTAGTGAACTCTATAATCATAATCTAATGGATTTATCGAATTAATTAGAATCGGTTAGGATTCCTGAATATAAAAAAAGATATAAAAATAACTGGGGATATGATGTGATTAGTTGGTATTATATAATATACGATTGAAGTAGACAAGGCGAGAAAGCAATGGTTGAATCAAAATAATATTTTTTTATATTTCTGTCAGAGGAAAATATGAATGTTCTATCATGTTCAATCAATACACTAACGGGATTATATGATATATCCGCTGTGGAAGTTGGCCAACATTTCTATTGGCAAATAGGCGGTTTCCAAGTCCACGGCCAAGTACTTATTACTTCTTGGGTTGTAATTGCTATCTTATTAAGTTCAGCCGCCATAGCTGCTCGTAATCCACAAACAATTCCGACTGACGGTCAGAATTTCTTTGAATATGTTCTTGAATTCATTCGAGACGTGAGCAAAACTCAGATTGGAGAAGAATATCGTCCGTGGGTTCCTTTTATTGGGACTATGTTTCTATTTATTTTTGTTTCGAATTGGTCAGGGGCTCTTTTACCTTGGAAAATTATACAGTTACCTCATGGGGAATTAGCCGCACCTACGAATGATATAAATACGACTGTAGCTTTAGCTTTACTCACGTCAGTGGCATATTTCTATGCGGGTCTTACAAAAAAAGGATTGGGTTATTTTAGTAAATACATTCAACCAACTCCAATTCTTTTACCCATTAACATCTTAGAAGATTTCACAAAACCTCTATCCCTTAGTTTTCGACTTTTCGGAAATATATTAGCCGATGAATTAGTCGTTGTTGTTCTTGTTTCTTTAGTACCTTTAGTAGTTCCTATACCTGTCATGTTTCTTGGATTATTTACAAGCGGTATTCAGGCTCTTATTTTTGCAACTTTAGCCGCAGCTTATATAGGCGAATCCATGGAGGGCCATCATTAATTCATTTTCGAAAGAGTCTTTTTGAATTTATAAGTCAATATATATATAATATATTATATGTTTCAAAAGAATCTACTTAGGGAACATGCAAGTATGTTCTTTCTATAGATCTATAGAAAAGGGTAGAGGGGGTTTGGTTAGTATAGAAAGACCGAACTAGGCATATGGAATCGAATGGTTAGAAGTCAACTCCTGTAGATGTTTCAATTCAAAGAGGGATTCTAGAATCCAATTAAATTTAAGGTAGAATCCCGGGTTTACGTTAGGGAAGAAAGACATGTATATTGGATATTAGATAGTGCCTCCTTATATATGAACTAATATTAATATGAACTAATATTAAGCCCTACTTTAATTTATTTCATTTAGATGGGGATATTAATAGAAGTCTTTTTTTTTATGTTTTTTTTCATTTATTTATGAATGAATAAACAAAAAAAATCAAGCAAGAAAGGGTCGAAGAATTCAACGAATGATTAGAAAGAAGGAAAGGAGAAACTCAAGTTGTATAGATTCAGGAAAGACTCAAATTAACAAGGAGAAGCCTTTCTGACGATCTGATGGAATATTTTTATTTAAAATTTATTAAATTCGGAGTTCTTCCTGACTTCGATTGGCTGAATCGTAGTCGATGGAAGAATTAAGTCATAATTTTTCGTTGATTGTATCATTAACCATTTCTTTTTTTTGTGTGAGGAATTTATCATGAATCCAATTGTTTCCGCCGCTTCCGTTATTGCTGCTGGGTTGGCTGTAGGGCTTGCTTCTATTGGACCAGGAGTTGGTCAAGGTACTGCTGCAGGCCAAGCTGTAGAAGGTATTGCGAGACAGCCCGAAGCAGAGGGTAAAATACGAGGTACTTTATTGCTTAGTTTGGCTTTTATGGAAGCTTTAACAATTTATGGATTGGTTGTAGCATTAGCTCTTTTATTTGCGAATCCTTTTGTTTAATTCGAATCCGAAAAAAAAAATACGTATTTTTTTTTGACTTGACGCTTGCCTGCTTGCCTTTTCGCATTATACCAAGATTTCGCTCCTACATTACTTTGAGAAAACCGGGGGGAAGGGCTGATTTGAGGATGAGGAATTAGTGTTACCGACTCGCTTTCTTCCTTCCCCTTCTTAGTCCAATTAGAAAATGGTGCAACAAACGAGGTATTTCACAATTTACACGAAAACCCGGCCGCCCGGTACCTAATACTATTCGAATAAGTCTTATTCTTATTGCAAATCTCAATTGAAAAAGAAAATGCATTGTGAAATGGAAGAAATTTGGAATCCATTTTCCATTTCGAAATAGGAAATAGGTCAAGTAATACAACAAAAAATGATGTTCGATTTTTTAGTCGTCTATCTATAAGAGGAGATCATATGAAAAATGTAACCGATTCTTTCGTTTCCCCGGGTCACTGGCCATCTGCCGGGAGTTTCGGATTTAATACCGATATTTTAGCAACAAATCTAATAAATCTTAGTGTAGTGATTGGTGTATTGCTCTTTTTTGGAAAGGGAGTGTGTGCGAGTTGTTTATTTCAAGAATAGACTGGATTCAACCAGTTGCGCCCCTTTGCGGTATAACTAGTAAAGAAAGGTGCATGATCTCACGAATTACTTCTGAATAAATTAAGAAAGAAATTAGATAATAATATGTAAGAACCATAGCATTTCGCGATTCGTTGGTAAATATACTTTGATTCTCTAGCAACCAATAATGTGGACCTATTAACATAACATGGTTAAAGCTAAACTGTTTGAAGTTCAGCCACAGCATGGTACTCTTTCTACCACTATATTAATATTAAATATTAATACTTAAATGAAATGGTTTTCCATTTCCAAGGAATAGTTCGAAATTTCTCGATATATAACACTCATATCGATAAAAAGATTTGAAACCTTTATTGGTATTGGAAAGGGGTTCATCCCTTTTTCTTTTTTTTTTACATTTTTGTTTAAATGCCAAATGCTGCGTT